AATCATTTTTAAATTATATTGGTAATTCCTTAACTTCATTTTCTTTTGAATTCACACCCAATTTTTGTTTTAAAAACTGTTCTTTATTGGAAGAACAAAGAAAAATTGATTCAGAAAGTCAAGCAAAATCTTTGAAATTTGTATTCGATATAATTACAATTGATCCAAATGATCAAACAACTAGAAATAAATCTATTGGAATAGAAGAAATTAGTAAAAAGGTTTCTCGATGGTCATATAAATTGACCAATGTTCTGGAAGAACAGGAGGAAGAAAATGAAGAAAGATCGACGGAAGATAGTGAAATCCGTTCAAGAAAAGCCAAACATGTGGTAATTTATAGTGATAATGAATATAATACCAATACTAATACGGATAATACTATTGATTTAGAAGAGGTGATTTTGATACGCTACTCGAAACAATCGGATTTTCGTAGGGATATAATAAAAGGATCCATGCGTACTCAAAGACGTAAAACAGTTATTTGGAAAATGTTTCAAGCAAATACGCATTCCCCGCTTTTTTTGAATCGAATATACAAAACCTTTTTTTTTTCTTTTTTTGATATCTCTGAAATGATAAATCTCATTTTTAGGAATTCGGTCGAGAGAGAACCAGAATTGAAAATTTCCAATTTTGAGGAGGAAGAGACAAAAAAAAAAAAAAAAAACGAGGAGAAAAAGGCGGAAAATGAACGGATATCAATATCAGAAACTTGGGATAACATTCTATTTGGTCAAGTAATAAGAAGTTCAACGTTAGTAATCCAATCTTTTCTTAGAAAATACATTGTATTACCTTTATTGATAATAGCTAAAAACATTGGTCGTATGTTATTATTCCAATACTCTGAGTGGTATGAGGATTTGAAGGAATGGAATAGAGAAATACATGTTAAATGCACCTATAATGGTGTTCAATTATCGGGAAAAGAATTTCCAAAAGATTGGTTAACAAACGGTATTCAGATAAAGATTCTATTTCCTTTCTTTCTTAAACCTTGGCGAAGATCTAAAATACGATCTCATCATAGAGATCCAATGAAAAAAAAAAGAAAAAAAGAAAATTTTTGTTTTTTAACAATTTGGGGAATGGAATCAGAAGTTCCTTTTGGTTCTCCCCGAAAACGACCTTCTTTTTTTGAACCCATTTATAAAGAACTCCAAAAAAAAATTTTAAAAAAAATTATAAAAGGAAACCCCATTTTCTTATTTGAATCGAGGAAGGTAAAAGTATATAAACCGAATGAAAATGTAAGAGATTCTAAAATAAATAATAAGATTATTCGCAAATCAACCATTCGAATTCGATCCATGAATTGGGCAAATTACTCACTCATAGAAAAAAAAATAAAGGATCTTGCTGATAGGATAGTCACAATCAGGAATCAAATAGAATTAGAACGAATCAAAAAAGACAAGAAAAAAATAGTTCTAACTTGTGATGATAAAAAATCGGAATCACAGAAACATATTTTGCAGATATTTAAAAGAAAAAGGATCCGATTTTTACGTAAATTAAATTTTTTTATGAAATCATTCATTGAAAAAATATACATAGATATCTTTCTACGTATGATTACTATTTTTAGGATCAATGCACAACTTTTCCTTGAATCAACAAAAAAAATTATCACAAAATCGATTTACAACGATGAAACAAATCGAGAAGGAATTGATGAAAGAGATCAAAATACAATGAACTTTATTTCGACTATAAAAAAATCGTTTTCTAATACTAATATCAGTAATAATAATTCAAATATTTATAATTATTATAATCATGATTTATCCTCCTTGTCCCAAGCATATGTATTTTACAAATTATCACAAACCAAATTACTTAACAAGTATCACTTGAGATCTGTACTTCAATATACCAGGACCCATTCTTTTATTAAGGATAAAATCAAAGATTATTGTATGACACAAGGAATATTTGATTCCAAATCAAAGCAAAAGAAAATTTATAAGTCTGAAAAAAATGAATGGAAAAACTGGTTAAAGGGCCATTATCAATACAATTTATCTCAGACAAAATGGTCTCGATTAGTACCTCAAAAATGGCGAAATAGAATCAACCAACGTTCTACGATTCAAAATAAAAACTCAATGAAATTTGATTCACATAAAAAAGAAAAAGACCAATTAATTCATTACATGAAACAAAATTATTATGTGATGGCAGTGGATTCATTGACGAGTCAAAAAGAAAAATTTAAAAAACACTACAGATATTATCTTTTATCACATAAATATATGAATTATGGGAATAGGAAGGTTTATGAATCAACATTGCAAATAAAAGGAGACCAAGAAATTCCATACAATTTCAATACACTGAAACCCGAATCATCTTATGTATTGGTAAGTATACCTATTAATAATTATCTCGAAAAGGAATATATTATTGCTACACATAAAAATCTGGATAGAAAATATTTTGATTGTAGAATTCTACATATTTGTCTTAGAAAAAATATCGACATTGAGACCTGGACCAATACGCATATCAGCACCAAAATTGAGAAAAATACTAAGACTGAAAACAAAATAATCAAAAAATTGAAAAAAAAATATATTTTTTCTAAGACAATTCATCAAGGAATTAAACCATCCAATGTTTTTTTTGATTGGATGGGAATGAATCAAGAAAAGCTTTATCGTACCATATCAAATCTAGAACCCCGGTTCTTCCCAGAATTTGTGCCACTCTTTGATGCATATAGGATTAAACCATGGATCATACCAATCAAATTTCTTCTTTTTGATTTCTATGAAAATATTAGTAAAAAAAAAAAAAAAAATGTTGAAGACAATTACGCGAGATCAGACATTCAAAATGGTAAAAATAAAAAACAATCCAAGAAAAAGAAGGAAGGAGAACTAGATCTCTTTCTGAAAAAATATTTCCTTTTTCAATTAAGATGGGATGACTCTTTGAATCAAAAAATTATCAGTAATCTCAAGGTATATTGTCTCCTACTTAGACTGATAAATCCAAGCAAAATTGCTATATCCTCGATTCAAAGAGGAGAGATGCGTCTGGATAGAATACTAATTCATAAAAATCTAACTCTTACAGAATTTATAAAAAAAGGAATATTGATTGTCGAACCGATTCGTTTATCTATAAAAAGTGATGGAAAATTTATTATATATCAAACCTTAGGTATTTCATTGATCGATAAAATGAAGCACCAAACTAACAGAAAATGTATAAAAAAAAGATATGTTGATAAGAAGAATTTTGATAAATCCGTTGCAAGACACGGCAATATACTTGTGAATGGAGACAAAAGTAATTATGATTTCTTTGTTCCTGAAAATATTCTATCTCCTAGACGTCGTAGAGAATTGAGAATTCTAATTTGTTTTAATTCTCGTAATTGGAATTTTGTGGATAGAAATTTAGTATTTTGCAATGAAAGCAACATAAGAAACTCTGGAAAATTTTTGAATGAGGACAAGCATTTTAATACTAATACAGATACAAATAAATTCATTAAATGCAAATTGTTTCTTTGGCCCAATTACCGATTAGAAGATTTAGCTTGTATGAATCGCTATTGGTTTAATACCAATAATGGCAGTCGTTTTAGTATGTCAAGGATATATATGTATCCACGATTCAGAATTTGTTAATAGTATATTTCCTATATATCTGTGATATTTTTCGGTAGATGAAAGCCGAAAGATATACATATACGCTGTATTACATTCTGGTACATGACACGAATTTAATGGCGTATTAACTCAATTGGATCTAGGACGAAATCGGCAGAATCCTTTTAGGTACAAAGAAATCATTCTCTTCCATGAATGTAGAAATGTATTTTCTCTTTCTTTTCTATCCAAATCAAATTTTTAATTTGATTTGGATAGAAAAGAAAAAAATAGGAAAAAATCCAAATTTTTGTGTGTACTAGATTAAAATAACTGGCATAAAGATTATTATTTTTATTTTTCCTGATCGATTCGGTAAAGTAAAATAAATCCATGGGAAAGAAAAAAAGATAGAAAAATTTTTTTATGATCAAAAATTCATTCATTTCAGTTATTTCACAAGAAGAAAAAGAAGAAAACAAGGGTTCTGTTGAATTTCAAGTATTAAGTTTCACCAGTAAGATACGTAGACTTACTTCACATTTGGAATTGCACAAAAGAGATTTTTTAGCCCAAAGAGGTCTACGAATAATTCTGGGAAAACGTCAACGTCTCCTGGCTTATTTGTCAAAGAAAAATGGAGTCCGTTATAAGAAATTAATGGATCAGTTGGATATTCGGGAACCAAAAACTCGTTAATTTAATCGTTTGAATTTTTTTTTTTTTTAGTTATTTTATTAGATTTTTTATTTTGATGAACCTCGTTTTGAGGAATTCGTGGAATAATGAATTAAGGAAGAAAAAATATGACTATACCGGCTACAAGAAAAGATCTCATGATAGTCAATATGGGCCCTCACCACCCATCAATGCATGGTGTTCTTCGACTGATCGTTACTCTCGATGGTGAAGATATTATTGATTGCGAACCCATATTGGGATATTTACACAGAGGAATGGAAAAAATAGCAGAAAACCGAACAATTATACAATATCTTCCTTATGTAACACGTTGGGATTATTTAGCTACTATGTTCACAGAGGCAATAACGGTAAATGCACCAGAACAATTGGAAAATGTTCAAGTACCTCAGAGAGCCAGTTATATCAGAGTAATTATGCTGGAGCTGAGCCGTATAGCTTCTCATTTGTTATGGCTTGGACCTTTTATGGCGGATATCGGTGCACAGACTCCCTTTTTCTATATTTTCAGAGAGAGAGAATTGTTATATGACTTATTCGAAGCCGCCACAGGTATGCGAATGATGCATAATTATTTCCGCATCGGAGGAGTAGCTGCTGATCTACCTCATGGCTGGATAGATAAATGTTTGGATTTCTGCGATTATTCTTTAACAGGAGTTCTTGAATATCAAAAACTTATTACACGGAATCCCATTTTTTTGGAACGAGTTGAAAGAGTGGGCATTATTGGTGGAGAGGAAGCAATAAATTGGGGTTTATCAGGACCAATGTTACGAGCTTCTGGAATCCAATGGGATCTTCGTAAGGTTGATCATTATGAGTGTTACAATGAATTCGATTGGGAAGTCCAATGGCAAAAAGAAGGAGATTCATTAGCTCGTTATTTAGTACGAATAGGTGAAATGGGGGAATCTATAAAAATTATTCAACAGGCTCTAGAAGGAATTCCTGGAGGTCCCTATGAGAATTTAGAAGTCCGACGCTTTGATAGAGCAAAAAATTCCGAATGGAATGATTTTGAATATAGATTTATTAGTAAAAAACCTTCACCCAATTTTGAATTGTCGAAACAAGAACTTTATGTCAGAGTAGAAGCCCCAAAAGGAGAATTAGGAATTTATTTGATAGGGGATAATAGCATTTTCCCCTGGAGATGGAAAATTCGTCCACCCGGTTTTATCAATTTGCAAATTCTTCCTCAGCTAGTTAAAAGAATGAAATTGGCTGATATCATGACGATACTAGGTAGTATAGATATCATTATGGGAGAAGTTGATCGTTGAAATGATAATTGATACGACAGAAGTACAAGCTATCAATTCTTTTTCTACATCGGAATCCATAAAAGAAATCTATGGACTCATATGGATGTTTGTATCCATTTTTATCCTTATATTTGGAATCATAATAGGGGTACTAGTAATTGTGTGGTTAGAAAGAGAAATATCTGCAACGATACAACAACGTATTGGGCCTGAATATGCTGGTCCGTTGGGAATTCTTCAAGCTCTAGCAGATGGGACTAAATTACTTTTTAAGGAGGACCTACTCCCATCTAGAGGAGATATTCGTTTGTTTAGTGTCGGACCGTCTATAGCGGTCATATCAATTCTACTAAGTTATTTAGTAATTCCTTTTGGATACCGCCTTGTTTTAGGTGATCTCAGTATAGGTGTTTTTTTATGGATCACCATTTCAAGTATTGCCCCTATTGGGCTTCTTATGTCAGGATATGGATCGAATAATAAATATTCTTTTTCAGGTGGTCTACGAGCTGCTGCTCAATCTATTAGTTATGAAATACCATTAACTCTATGTGTGTTATCAATATCTCTACGTGTGATTCGTTGGAACATGAACTTTTACCTCTTTACTAGAAATAAATAAAGAAAAGAGGTTGAATGTATTGAATAGATATTTTTTTTTTATTCATCGATGAATTAAACCAGATAGTTATATGAGTGAAACAAAACGGCTTATAAATTTGCAGTAAGAAGAGAAAATCTCATTCCCTATGTACAAGAATGAAATTAAAGTAAACATAAGCAGCGTAAACTGTTTACCCCAAGATGGAGATTCTTTGATTAGTCATGATATCTTGAAGCGGGTGCAAAAGATCAACTGTATGGAGTTTCCACTACTGCCTTGTATGTATTAACATACCGGGGATCAATCAAAAATCGGTGGACAGTTAGGAACACCAAGGTACACAAAGGATTAGTAATGGGGATAATGTAAGGTATCAAAAAAAGAGATATTTCTGCATAAAACGAATCATAATAAGGGCTTTAAGTTGGTAGAAATGATCAAGAAGTATCTCCCTTCGATTCCGATCTCGAGTATGCTCCTATTCACTGATTAAAGAAATGACTATCAAGAACGAATTAATCCTTTATTTTTTTTTCTAAATACCTTCCTCTGAGACAGAAGAACAGGAACAAAAGAAATGGAATGCAATAATCGAATGAATGAATAAAAATTTTTATTCATTAATTCTTTCCTATATCCGTATTCATACATACGGAATTCTTATCATTATTTATGAACTAATGCCTATATCAATATATATATTGATAACGAATATTTTATTGAAAGATTAAGTTATTACCGAACAAAGAAAAATTATCATTATAAGGATGAGATCAATTCGGAAGCACTTTTTTTTCTTATTCTAGCGGACAGAATTCCATTGGTCTAATTTTGGACTCTCCGATGTATCTTTATTCGATCTATCCTCCAAAGAGGGTGAAAATACCGAACCAGTCCTTACATTTATTTGTGGCCATAGAGGAGCCGTATGAAGCTGAAGTTTCATGTACGGTTTTGTAATAGCGATGGGAACAGTGATGTTATTATCGACTATGATTATCTAATAGTTCAAGTACAGTTGATATAGTTGAAGCACAGTCAAAATATGGTTTTTGGGGGTGGAATCTGTGGCGTCAACCTATAGGGTTTATTGTTTTTCTAATTTCTTCTCTAGCCGAATGTGAGAGATTGCCATTTGATTTACCGGAAGCAGAGGAGGAATTAGTAGCAGGTTATCAAACCGAATATTCAGGTATCAAATTCGGTTTATTTTATATTGCTTCTTACCTAAATCTATTACTTTCTTCATTATTTGTAACAGTTCTTTACTTAGGTGGGTGGAATTTTTCTATTCCGTACATATCTATTCCTGAACTTTTCGGAATAAATAAAATGACCGGAGTTTTTGGAATTACAATTGGTATCTTTATTACATTAGCTAAAGCTTATTTGTTTCTGTTCATTCCTATCACAACAAGATGGACTTTGCCTAGGATAAGAATGGACCAGCTATTAAATCTTGGATGGAAATTTCTTTTACCTATTTCTTTAGGTAATCTATTATTGACAACTTCTTCCCAACTTGTTTCACTATAAATAAGAAAATACGATAACAATATTCCAGATTCATAACCTCTTTTAAACAAGAGAAAGAAACATCAATTTATTCTTGGATATTTACAATATGTTCTCTATGGTGACTGGGTTCATGAATTATAGTCAACAAACAATACGAGCTGCAAGGTATATTGGTCAAAGTTTCGTAATTACCTTATCCCACACAAATCGTTTACCTATAACTATTCAATATCCTTATGAAAAATCGATCCCATCAGAGCGTTTCCGTGGTCGAATCCACTTTGAATTTGATAAATGTATTGCTTGTGAAGTATGTGTTCGTGTATGCCCAATAGATCTACCCGTTGTTGATTGGAGATTTGAAAGAGATATAAAAAAAAAACAATTGCTTAATTATAGTATTGATTTTGGGGTCTGTATATTTTGTGGTAATTGTGTCGAGTATTGTCCAACAAACTGTTTATCAATGACTGAAGAATATGAACTTTCTACTTCTGATCGTCACGAATTGAATTATAATCAAATTGCTTTGGGTCGGTTACCAATGTCAATAATTGGAGATTACACAATTCAAACAGTTATGAATTCGACTCAAATCAAAATAGACAAAGATAAACTCTTTGATTCAAGAACGATTACAAATTACTAAGATTTAGTTTTGATATAAAAGACCCAAGCTTTTTTTATTTTGTTTGGTCAGTAACTACAAATAATAACTAATAATTTTTGATTGTTGAGAATTATTCTTTGATTTAAATTGAGAATATATTTTTCGTGATGATTTCGAAATATACAATCCCCATTACTCTTTTCTCGAGAATTTTATCTATATCTACATTAATCCATAAAAAAAAAAAAAAGTTTTAATTCAAGCATCATATACAAGAAAAAAAAATGGGGCAACCCCTTTTCCTTTCCTGGACCATTCAGTAAGGTCATGAAATATTTCGACTTATTTATTAATTTATTATTTTAATAATGGATTCACCTGGACCAATACATGATATTCTTGTAGTATTTTTTGGATCAGTTCTTGTATTAGGAGGTCTGGGAGTAGTATTACTTACCAATCCCATTTTTTCCGCCTTTTCGTTGGGATTGGTTCTTGTTTGTATATCCTTATTCTATATTCTATCGAATTCCTATTTTGTAGCTGCTGCACAGCTACTTATTTATGTTGGAGCTATAAATGTCTTAATAATATTTGCTGTAATGTTCATGAATGGTTCAGAATATTCCAATGATTCCTATTTTTGGACCATTGGAGATGGGGTCACTTCACTGGTTTGTACAAGTATTCTTTTTTCACTAATTACTATTATCCCAGATACGTCATGGTACGGAATTTTTTGGACTACAAGATCAAACCATATTATAGAACAGGACCTAATAAGTAACATTCAACAAATTGGTATTCATTTATCAACAGATTTTTATCTTCCGTTTGAACTCATTTCCATAATTCTTTTAGTTTCCTTGATAGGTGCAATTACTATGGCCCGTCAATAATAAATACTTAGAATTTCATTCTAAGATTTAGAAATTCTAAATAAATAAAATAAATGGAAAGGTTTAAGGTTTTTATAAGGTTTTTAATTAAACCTATCTATTGCCAATACCTTCTTTTATTCTGTAATCGTTCTATTCTAATCAATCGAATCGGTTGAATTGTTGTTCATATTGAAATGAATCGAGATTGATAAGGAGTTAGTCAATGATGTTCGAGCATGTACTTTTTTTGAGTGTCTATTTATTCTCTATCGGTATCTATGGATTGATCACAAGTCGAAAGATGGTTAGAGCACTTATGTGTCTTGAGCTTATACTCAATTCGGTTAATATCAATCTCGTAACATTTTCTGATATATTTGATAGTCGCCAATTAAAAGGTGACATTTTCTCAATCTTTGTTATAGCTGTTGCGGCTGCTGAAGCAGCTATTGGGCTAGCTATTGTTTCATCAATCCATCGTAACAGAAAATCAACTCGTATCAATCAATCGAATTTGTTGAATAATTAGTTATGATCATAAGATACATAATATCACATAGAATATTAATCTATTAGATATTATATAATATTAAAATTCTAATAAATATTATATTAAAAAAATATTAAATTTATTCTAATCTAATTTTTATTTTATTTTATTAGAATTAATATTATTATTATATAATATAATTTTTATTATATTATTATTTTATTTATTATTATAAATATATAAAATATATAAATATAAAATATATATAAAATATATATAAAATATATATATATATATAATAGTATTGAATTAATTTACT